CGCTTTATTAGTAGGATCCGCCCTTCCCGGGAGTCGTTAGCTCTTTCCGGTGGTCGTTAGCAGCAGCTATTTAAAATCCATTCCCGCTGCTGTCGTCAACGGTATAACTCCTCGGGCATCCGTCCGTTCTTGCTTCTGGAGTTCAGGACTGAGTCTCGTAGACCGATTTAATGTAGTGCCCGCTTCAATCGCTTGAATGGGCTTCGAAGCTCGTATAAACATCGATAAATGGGCGATATCAGGCCGGCGCCTCCCCTTCAATGTGCGAGATTGAAGTTCTGTATCAGCTTCATCGATTGATGTTGTTGAAGTAGCGGTTGAATCATCCATTTCAGTTGAATCAATGGAAGTTGGGGGTTCAGGAAGCTCGCTCTCCCCTAATTGGGTATCCCCGGCCAAAGAGAGAAATTACTTTCTTTATTAGAGTTGTTTCCCGGGATACTCCCCAACAACTGGCTCAATGGCAATGCTTGGTGCACTTAGGCTGACGCAGACGATAAGATGAAGACATTAAGACGATGTTACTGAAAGTATAAGGTCTGCACCGTCTTATCTATCTGGCTATAGGAAGCAAGTTAAGAGGGAACAGATCGATGCTACAACAATCTAAGACATAAGGTGCAGGATCTCTTTGACAAAGAACTGTTGAAGTTTGAATCACAAGAAGAGAAGCCGAACGTTATGCAGAATCCGCTTCCCGCGCATGGAAACAACGGTGCAGGTCCGTCCAGTAATGCAATCAGTCTTCCGGAAAGAGGGTTTGACCCTTCTCAGCTCATTACACGTCCAGGAACCAAAGTGCGTGTATGGTTTGAAACAGACAGGGTGCTGCCAGAAATTGCCATGATAGCTCGCGGAAATCCAACAAAGTCCGCAGGAAAGAAGGTCGCATCCACAGAAGGGGGTTCCACTCAAGCAGCAATGCCATCTCAAGCTCGTCCCATCGTTAGGATAAAAGGACCGAGAAAGTTTGCCCCTTTACCTTTCCTACAGTCACAGTTGCTTCCAGATTTGATCTCAGCAGGACTCATTACTCCAGTGCCACCTAAGGCTCCGCCAAGTCCATTACCGACATGGTATGATCCGAATGCTCGATGTGAATACCATATGCAAGGAAGGGGACATTGGACTTATGATTGCTATGACCTTAAACATAAGATTCAGGACCTCATCGACCAGGACCTCTGGAGTCCGTATGTTAGTCCCATCAGTCGGATGGCACCCCGGGCAAGTGATTCCATGTATTTCCCGCTTTAGGTCTTGGTAGCTAGTGGGAATACCTATCCAAAAAAAATAAATGCACATCCCGAAGTCGAAAAGGATAGGCAGATTGAAAAAGAAAAGGATGCAATGATGAATACACAGGAGGATCAGACGAAGAATCGCGATCTATGGCAATTTGAGTTTCAACAGAAGGTCAGTTCAAGTCATCTCATTGATGCTCATCACCTGTCACAACTATCGAAAAAGGGCCTTATTTTCATATGTGTGTAAGTATGCAAGACCGCTCCTGTAGTTCAAGGCAGGTAAGGGCTGGCGCATAGGGGCGGGCTGGCTGTTCATGAGGGGGAGGCACCATCACTCTGTCTCGAAGGCAGGTTAAGTCAAGTGCCAAGTCAGGGTAGTGCATTAAGGAGCTGCAACTATCGCATCAGCTAGAGCGGCATTAGGCATTGGAAAGGTGCTTAATTCCGAGAGCGATTTTAGGCTTTCAGAGCGGGAGAGGGAAAGCAAGATGATCGACCGGCTACGGGAGTTGCAGCGGCTGCCCATTCTCACCGTGGTTGCTCCACGTTTACGGGACCAGTGTCAAAGGAAAAAAAAGGGCATTCGTCTATATCCAATTGAAAGTTATCCTTTTTCAATTCAACATTGCCTGGATTTTTCCTAACCCACCCTAAGGAACAGCCCCTCTTTGTCTATGTTTGGTTGAGGGTGGAGCCTCTTGCGTAAACCCTGATACCGACACCGACTCAACTGGATTCCATCTTTCTCGCTATGATCCGATTGTCTCAAATTCTTGTATCTAAATATAGAAAGAAATTGAATTGATGCTTGCTGGTTAGCGCGCTACTTCTTTATTTAAGTGTGAACTTGACTCTGCCCCGCTTGCTGCTTGCGGACCGTTAAATAGCGCCGTTTAGTGGCCTTAGTCGGGAAAGTGCTTCTTCCTCGAAAGAAGAGTCTGGGACGAGCCCTTTTGGTATGTAGTTTTCGCTGTCACTTAGTTTTCGGGATTGGATAAATGATTGTGGTCTCATAGATCTTTGGTGCACTGGTTCTCAGTTTACATGGTGGAATTGTCGGCATGGACTGGGGGCTAAGCGAGTTAGCTTGAACTTCCTCTTCCGGTTATGTTATGAGAGGACTGTCTCCTTCCTTTTGGAGTGGGAAATCGATGAAATGACCAAGTTGCGAGATCGAGAACTACTTTAAAGGAATTAAGGGAGGGGTCACCAGAAGTTCATCTTCGACGTCCTAATCCGGTACACAGGAATCGCTAGAAAACAAGTAGAGTCAAGGTCCTCTCGCTTCGGAAAGCAAGCAGAGCAGTAGTGGGGTCAAGGGCGATCCCTTCCGCCTTTGAGCCTCTTCCTTCGAGGAGGAGATGGAATGAATGGGGATCCCAGCCTGATAGACATGCCTAAAATGGACCGATCCAGCCTGTCTTGTGAATCCAGTTCAAAGGAAGGAGTCATCCTCATCGAAGAGTTCGGGAGCTTCCACGACAAACTCCAAACCCCTACGTTGCTTCCTCTGTGGTGGACCTCACAGGGTTGCCAATTGCCCCCAGAAGCAAGCCCTCAATGCTTTACAAGCAGCAGTTCAAGGGCAAGCAGAGTAGTGATCCCCATTCGAGTAGGGCAAAAGAGGACACGCAGAAAGGGCATTCGAAGAAAGGTGGAGTACCTTCTTACTTGGCTCTGGATTGTTCTGCTCCAAGGCATATAGCTCCATCTTGATTTAACCTTCCTATAGAGAAGATCTCTTTTTTTATATGTGGGTGACATTAGATTGACAGGAAGTCTTTCCACTTTACTCTCCTCCAGTCTTTCGGAAAAAATAAATGCCATGAAGGACTTAGGAAAGATTTTCTTGGTATTCACGCCCATCGGACTGAAGTTGGTCTTCACTTATCTCAGCAGAAGTCTTTCATGATCTTTTTATAAAGTTGAATCTAGCCAATGCAAACTCAACTCAGTTATTAATCCTATATCAATCGTTGTCGCTGCCTTTATCAAGAACAGAACTTCATACCCAGTCCGACTCGCCAGGTCAAAGCCAAGCTTGAGTTAAGCGAGTATAAAAGGAGAAATAGAAAGAGCTGCAATCAGTACAGCCGTACTGAGATACCGTAGCTACTGTTATACCGTTGAAAAAGGTAACCGACCTCTAAGATCTCTCCTCTCATGTCTGGAAGCGTAAGAACTGCTATGAAACGGCATGAAATACCCACAAGGACAAGGCAAAGAGAAAGAGACCGTCCAAAGGCACATTCAAGGAAGAAAGCCAGTTCAGAAAGCCCACCTACGAAAGAAAGAGGGTGCGTAACTATAAGGTATGAGTTCATACCCGGTTAGCCCATCGCTTTATGGCTTACAGGAGTAGCTGGCACTGGTCTTGACTCTGAGTCTGTATCCACCCATAGGATAAGACCAATAGACGGAAGGAATTAGTTTCAGTATGGCATCGCATCTCTTGTTCTCGAATCCGCATAAGGGCTTAGACGAGACCTAGCATCTCTCAGCCAAGACCGCTAATGCCGAATCCAAGACCTCTTGCTGATTCCCAGACCTGGTTCACGCTTGAAAGCCAGAGCTAGTCTTCTTCCCACTGACCACTACTAATAAGAGCTGCCGAACCACTACCTAAAATGAGTTAGTGCCTTCCTCCATGGGGGTTCAATAGCTGCTGATTCTGTAACAGCTTCTTATAGAAGAAGGCGTTCTTGCGGTTATACAGAAGGCATATTAAATGAAAGGTCTTGCAGAGCCTTGTCCTACAGTCCCACACATGCCTGCTCTTCGTAGATAGAGACACGTTTCTCGGCATCCTGCCTTCATCATCGTATAGACACCCGGTAATCCTACTAAGTAAAGAAGGAGATCTATAAACGAGACTGCTAGCTGGTACTGGTATGGGGGGACGAGACTAGCTTTGCTTCCTCCCCCGTAAGAAAGAAAATCTGTATTGCTGAAGCTTATCCCGTTGACTGTGGTGCTATGGCTTGCTTGAGTAGAGAGAGTTTTTAAGTTTGAATATCCCAATCGGCAAACTTTTCTGAAGAAAGGAACGAGTTGAATGCTTGAGAAGACTTAGAGGTGGGAAGAGAGGAGAAGACGCTATATTTACGTGATAGCACTCAGTTTAAGGTATGAATGAGGTTTCCAAAAGGATACAAATAGACTTTTTCGGACTGAAGGAGTTGAAGAAAGTAGTGGGAATGCGTCTAAGAGAGTGAGTTTAGACTGAAGCTGAGGGCGTTCAGGACAGCACTGCAAATAGGATTCTTCTAGCGTATAGTTTCCGGCGAAAGAAAGGTCGATCTTTCTTGTATACCTGCCCGTGAACCCTTCTCTCTCTTTCTTATATCTGCTATTTATTGCGGAAGGGCCCCAAGCGGACCGTACCGGGCCTCTCGAACGAACCTTCCGGTCGGGTCTTAAGGAGAGCAATCATAGACCAGGGGAGAAACCAGTTACAGGATCAGGAAGGTCCGAGCTGTCGTTGATATGCAAAACAGAGGAAAAGATATCCCTATAACCAATCTCACTTTTTAGGATTGTACCTTCGCGCACTCCTTTGTTCCACCACAGAGCATTACAAGCAAAAATATCCGACAATTTATGATTTATAAGAGGGCAAGTCAATCGCATTAATAAACTTTCAGGAATTCCAGGAGCGGGAGAAGCTGTAACTGAAGCAGGAGAACGGGAAATTCCATTTCAAAGAAGATAGATGAATGGGGTACCCGATTGACATCGTAACCATTAACGAAAGAGAAAGGGCATTTAGAAGAATCTCAGAAACATGGCGATCGATTCGACCGATCAAGAACAGAGCGCGGCTAAGTCCTACCACTATTATTGCTTAAGCGCATTCATCCACATCCACAACAGAATCCACTCACTAAACTAAAGTCGAATAAAGTCCGTACGCTTGAATGAAGCCCTACCCCTACGCTTGAATGAACTCCTGAAACATCCACTTCAATTGATTCTACTTCATCTCCCCCAGGCACCCCTTTCTCTCCTTACCAGCCTGGACAAGACGGATGGGATGAAGGATAGCGGACAAAGCAAGCCAGCCAACAAAGATTGATCCAGTTGGGGACTTTCCCGGGGATGGGAGTCCTTCATATGAGGATTCACCTCTGAAACTCGAAATAGGGTCCTACCCTACGCCCGACAACAAGAATCGCCTGAGCCAATTAGCTGTTGCCGACCGTGCTTCACTCCACCTCGCTTCCTTCCCCAGATGATTTTGCCTACTCATTGACCAGTGACTTCGGCATCGAGACACTGACTCCCAGATCAGCTAACCACTCTTTGTAAGGCAGAGCTACTTTCTGATCCCCAATGACAATATCGTCACCAGTGGGATTGGGGGCTATGAGTTGAACTGAACTAGACCTGTAATCAAAACTGTGGACATGGGTTAACTCCTATCCTGTAGGGACTATCCCACATTGAATCGACAACAAGTATCTTTCCTTTCAAAGATTGCTGCTTGAAACGAAGTCTGACTCTTCCGGATACGCAACGCCCCTTCTGGAGGCCTTACGACGGCTACTTTTATTGAAGAATTCGGCGTAACGACTGCTTTCGATGGCAATCCTTGATTGATTTCGGAAGGGGTGCGAAAGAGTTCAACACTACGCTCATTTCGTAGATCTACGATTTCAGGGTAAAGGATTTTTGCTTAGCGAATCCCCTTGCTTTTATGAAACTGTTAACATTATCTTTGTTTTTCTCGATGCTTTGAATAGCTATCCGGATAGCAGAAGTGCAATCATTTGCGAAAGCTCTTTCTTCGCGCTCTTTTGAATCTAAGTTCTATTCGTCCTCGGGCACTCTTCCAACTTCAAGAAAACGATCTGATGTCTATATGCTTAACACATGAAATTGGCCTTGGCTAGAATAGCTAATAGGCGGGTAGATTGGTTGTCATACCCCTGTCTTTCCTCTTTCTTACTTCCGAGTTGGTGAGTCACTTGCTAGTGTCGACATAAGCACTTTCTCGGTTATAACTGTCTCTAGAATAGCTAATAGGCTTGCTTCCTTGCTAGCATGCCTTGTGGCGAACTAGACTGAAAATTTATTATATAAAGAGGAGTTGTGTCTTTCTTCAAAAGAGTCAGATAGTGGATCGAGAAACCTCAGCCCAATAGAGCCTAGCCCGAGAGAGGTAGGGTACTTATCTTACCTTTCCTGTGTGGACCGAAATGGTCCCGCGAAGCCGATCACCGGTAGCCTAAGATCCTTTCTGACTATTGAAGAAAGATAGAACAGAGAGTAGTGGAGAAATTGTGGATGTCTATCCGTTAAAAGAGGAAGATGAATCAAAAAGATGTGAACATGAAGAAAGAAGAGAGAGGGAATGCTTTGCCAGCGAACCAGTAGCAATCCGGTGAAAAGCCAGTAGCACGAGACACCGGTATCACCGGGATTCATCAGAGAATCACATGCTTATGAGATGCCTTATAGAAAGGAAATTAGAGAATACCCTAATAGAGAAGGGAGAGCAAGGAGAGACTGGGCATTAGCCGATGGAAACAGAAACAGGTGCATCAAGGGATCGAAGCGGGTTTGGAAGGGCATCCTGACTACAGAAGGAGAGAAGTAGATGCTTCCTAGATAGAACTCTTTGCGCTTAAGGAGGAAACTGATAATCACATGAAAGCGATTGGAAAGAGATGGGCTCGTTTTACCTCTCCATCGATTGGGAACGAACCTACAACAAGACTTACATACTTGGATGGCTTCCAGCCTCTACACAGACCTTGAACAGACCTACATTGGCTCATAAAGCCTAACTCCGGCTTAACAGCATACAAGGGAACAAAGCTTTCTACGATAGGAACTAGAACCGGCAACTGCGCCAGTAAGAAGAGATTTCAAAAACACGACATCGAGATACTAGTATACATATCAGAAAGTAGGAACTCATCCCTCTCTTGGGCTTAGCTCCTTTCCCTTAGGTTCGCTTACCTCGGAGAAGAGATTGGGTTTACTCCTCGATCCATAACCTGTGACCTAGCTCCCTGTTTTGAGGGTATTCCTACCTTTCTTGCCTCTCCGAACGGGGAAGAGCTCCTAGCAAAGGAAGAAGAGAGATAGGTTCTATTGAAAGATCGGGATTCGTTCTCTTGGAAAGGAGGGATGGCTATTATGCCTCTCCATCGATTGGGAATGGGACTAGCTTCTTGATCCGACCTTCCCTGAGGTGCGCCTACCTTCCACCAAGAAAGAGATACAGGTCATTCGATGACCAATACTGGCGATTCGAACATTCTCGATCAGCAACAACAACAAACTATTTACCGAGAGACTACTCATTCGACGATGGAAAGTGTAGATTCGACGAAGAAAGAAGCAACAAAAAGAGTACGAGCTCTAGGTGCTAGTATTGCTGATTGTGTGAAAGAGGTTGGCTCACACCTTTAAGCGAGACTGGTCGGAGAAGAGCATGCTCTATGATATGAAAAGAATCAACTAATTACGAAGTACGAAGGGAAGATTACCGATTTGCTGCACAAAAGTGCTCATTCGCTGAAGATGATGCATCAGGAAATAAATACTAAAGATTCACCATAAACAACTGATGAATCAGATGCGGATTGAGGTGCCTTTAGAAAGAAAATCTACCAAGACTACTGATTCGCTGCATCAAAACAACGTATTCCACGAGAAACTAACAAGCTAGAGTCACCAAGCGGTGTTACAGATCCCCTTAAGAGAAACCTTAGGGCGGTACTCCAACTAGAAGCTATTAGCTCTCACCTCGTAAAGGAAGAGTACTTAACCCATTCCAACGAAGGGAAGATGGCGGAAGGGAAAGAGGGAAAATGGCTCACAAAGCATAGCTACCTTCTCAAGCTTACTTCGGCTTAGCCCTATGATTGCCCGAGTGAGGTATTTTATTAAAAGGAATGCAAATTGGAGTGGTTCGCTTTTCGGACTGACTCGCCCATGACTGCCCATCTTACCTTCCCCCAATAACCTATCTCACCAATCACCTAGCCTGTCTTCCATCCTACCACCAGGAACTAGATACACTCTTTGCCTACCTTCGGAGCCCTACCTGTAACCTACCTCACCAATTGCCTAGCTTCTTCCTGTTCGGAGGGTATTCCTTCCTTCTCTTGCCTAGGATCCCTCTTCCTTCCTTGGCTAATCCCATCCCCCACGAACGAAGTAAAAGCAGTCAGAACAAGCAATACGAACCGAACGAAGAGAGGGAGGAGAGTCTTATATAAAGAACTAGAATGACTTTTCTTTAGGAATTGCTTCTCTTTTGTGGATCGGATCCATATAAACATTTCACGCTGATAATTGCGTAGAACGTGTCACCTCTCTGAGGTCAGATGTGAACCGATTAGGGTGCTCACAAGGGTGCGCATAGGAGTATCATGAACTACCCACCACTACCAGATGTGCCAATCTCTATCCTATTAATCCGGCGTGAGCTCCGTTCAGTTCATAAGAACGACGACGAGCCATAGTGAGGCGAGGCAGAGTGAGGGAGACGACGTTTAATAGTTGTGAGCTCGCATTACTATCCTTATAGTACCCGGGCATACTATAATCCTTATAGAAGATAGCAGCCCTTCCCGAATCACGATATTTGACCAACGACTGATACTGGTGGCTCATTATCAGTCGACACTAATGTAGATCGCCTTCTCTACCCTACCCTCGCAGCGAAGAGACTTATTCACTTCATGATCCTGATGACAGGGGGTACAGCTTGATGAGCCTGGGGATTTTTAGAGTGATGACGATGGCCCTTAGTGGTTACACTACCCGGGTGATCAGAGGGACATTAGTCATGATGATGATGACTTTCACATTGACCCTGGATGCCAGGCCAGGAGTTGACCCTTGGTTCTTAGATGAGAGCGGGACACCTAGATATTCTTATGACCATGTTATTGAGTCGGAGCAGTCTGACACTGAGAGCTTTGGTGAATATGTCGGCAAGCTGATCCTTGGATGAGATAAACTTCATTTTCAACTGCTTGCGAGCAACCTTTTGACAAACAAAGTGAAAATCCATTTCTATATGCTTAGTGCGAGCATGAAAGACCGGGTTGGCTGATAGATACGTGGCACCACAAGGTTGTCACACCAAAGTATAGGAGGAGAGCGAGGTATGCCAAGCTCAGAAAAGATAGATTGCATCCAACATAGTTCAGCTGTGGCTATAGCAAGACCGCGGTATTCGGCTTCAGTACTTGACTTCGAAACGGTCTTTTGTTTCCTTGAGCTCCAGGAGACAAGATTAGAACCCATATGGACACTGTACCCACTAGTGCTGCGTAAGTCATCTGGACATCCAGCCCAATCAGCATCTGAATATGCACTAAGTTGATGAAGTGAATTTGGGCTTCTGTTAAGGCCAAAAGTGATAGTATGCTTGAGATATCGAATAATACGCTTGACGAAGTAGGAATTCGACGATTGGAGATATCCTTTCATCGACTTTATCCAATACGGGATACTACCAGATGACTCGAACGAAAAGGTAAGTATCCGAAGACGTGCTCCTGCGGTGTCTGTCGGACCAAGATGCAGAGAAGGTCATTCAAGAGACCCATAACGGCATTTTTGGTGCTCATCAAAGGACCTAAATTTCAAGACAGAATCCGGAGATTGGGTTACTATTGGCCCTCCATGATCAAGGATTGCATTGACTATCCCCGCCGGTGCGATGCCCGCCAGTTTCATGGTGACGACATCCCCCAGGCTTCAAACGACCATGATGGCACGGTTGTGATAACTCAATGGAACTTTTGAGGGAACTTTGGAGTGGAGTTCCGAGCTAAAGTGACTTTGTGGTCCCCGGTTGGTACAAAAGTCAGATGGTTAATCTTGCCAGTAAGGGCAAAGTTCGGATTGAGCTTATGGTGACAGGTGGGCGAGAGTGCTACTGTTACAAATGCAGTTGGAACTGCACTGCAATTCTTGGCTGGTTACGCTGAAGTAAGAGGTGGGGGGTGTGCTACCGTCACGAGTAAAACAAGAGCGAATTGATATTTGGCTATCGGGCTTCTAGCTCATTCGATTGCATCTAGGTCTAGTCAAATTGAACTAGTTCCCGAGGAGTTCTAAGCTTAGTCGATTGGGGCTATCAGATAGAGATTCCTTACTTACGGTTCACTGCCAAGCGGACTTAGAGGCAAAGCTTCCTACGCACTTCTCTCCATCCATAAAGTCAGTCAAGCTAGAAGCTGATTCGGAAAATGAAAGCAAGATCAGCCTTCGACTGAGGGTTAGCTGCCTTTCCTGAGCCTATGAGCTCTTCGCCTATTCCCTCTTTCTCCGGTTGGGGATCTACTCCGGCTAAGAAAACTTGCTACCAGACTGAGAGTGGGATTTCGAGACCCGTAATCCCTCTAGTAAGGTCTAGGTCTAAGGCAGGAGCGAAGTAACTCGACCAACCCTTGATCCTAACCCTCGGAGCGAAGGGAAAGTGCACTGACTGAGATTCTATTGACCAAAGCCTAATGACTTGCTTCTCGTTCGACGACTGTGCCTGTCCCTTTTTCAAGTGAAGTTCTAGTCCTTCGCCTTTTGGGCCAGTAACAAAGTCTCTTGAACTTCCTTAATTTCTGGAAAGGAATGGGGGAGCAAGCTATTAAGTTAGATGACTTAATCCAGTACCAGTAAGTAAGGAAGCCCCTTTGAAAGCATTATTCTCTGAGTGAATCCCGTCTTGTGACAAGTTTAAAAGAAGGACTATTGAAAGCGGGGATAGCGGATTATCTTCTCGGGAAAGCTAGCAAGCCATCTACTTTCTTTCTCTTTCCTTCACCCCTCAAGTAGTAAGGCTTTCCATCCACCCTGCCGGTCCTAATCTAATAAAGGGTTGCCTTGCCTTACCAAAAGGAGTTAAATGTAAATGGCAATCCCCGGTGCCAAGAAAGTCACCTTTATACTGCTCAATCTAATCCTGCCTAGCATATGCTGGCGTGGCAACAAAGGCCCTATTCTCATATTCTAGCTATGCGAGAAGCTATGCTTGGAGCTTGCAATCCTTGAAAAAGCCCAACCCGCACATTGCTCTATTAACTGCACCTGCCTTCGGTCTTAGTTCGTAATGACAAAACTTCTTCTTTGAAGGAAGAAAGCTTTGGGACTGATTCACTGACTTCACCACCAGCAGCGGATAGGACCAGAGCTTCTATTTACTCAACAGCTCTTACTGTAACAGAAAAGACTGGCACCGGTTGGTTATTCAACAGCAGATAGGCTTAGAGCCAGTAGTTGCCCTTGGATTATTCAAATGTCATTGCAGATGATCTTCTCGGGCAGTGATATCCCCCAAAGCAAGGGTCCGAAGGATAGAATGCTTATTCTAATTCGTATCTTAAGCCTTTCCAGTTCCTATTCAAGTGAACGGGGCATCTTTGCATTCCTCCTGGAAAAGGGAGGGGGGTCTAAGGGGGATTAAGGGAGTTTAAGGAAAGAGCGTCATTGACCCCCACAATATTCCGGCATCCGTTCTACTATAGTCCAGCCCATTTTGGAGCAAGCATAAGTTACAGTTTATCCATTATAAGATCCAGCGGATAGCGATCGGGATCTAGAGTCCGCGGGCGTTGTTTCATAGTTTGTTGCGGATCACCTATCATGTTAAGGCCTACCTTACTTTGACTTTGATTTATAGTTATAGTGGACCCAATGATTACGTATTTTACTATACTAACATATGCAAATGATTGGCATAATCACCGGCGGGACAGAGACACGGATTGCAGTTTCAGTTCCAGAGTCTACAGACCCAGAGCTAGGTGTTGACCGGGCAAAAGCATAAGTCGTTTCAGTAGCACACAGTGCTCCGGTCAATGTGCCGACAAAGAAGCGCGATTACGCTATTTGGGCAGGCGCGTGTTCTAATGAGAAGAACTAGAGCTTCAATGGGGTTATATGAAGTCAGAGGCATTAGTGAAGGGAAATAAGCTTAAGTTAGTGGCCTCTTTGATTTTACTTCCGATAGACCTCGGCCTTTTTAGAGCTTGGTAACCTCTAGTTTGATCAGGAAAACCAGCTATTCAACAAGGCAACAACTATTCAACTGGAATCAGAAGGCGTGGATCATTAAACGTTCCTATTCGAACGAAGCCTTGCATCCCTCCCTCGATGATAGTAGCTGGGTGGACTATTGGATACGGAACATAGAACTACCAGACGAAGGAGAGAAACCAGGAGTCGGGTCTCGTCTGCTATGATCTCCTCAGTTTAAATCTCGGATTTGTAACCGAACGAGAGTTGTTGTTGCAATTTCTAAATTAAATTCAATTTCAATGTTTCTCGTTAAGCATTAGATTCGCTTCGCCGGGGCTATGAAATGCATGCATATGAAAACCTTCCTACTTAGAACAAGTAATTGTTTTCGTCGATCAACTCTACCTTCGAATTTTGCGTATAGCACCCCCGGTCTTGAATTGAAAGGAATACAGGCTTTGGTATCCAAAGTGAAACAGATACTAGTTTAAATCATGAGTGGGGTAACCCGTCCTCTCTCTTGCCGTCTTTACATCTGCCTATGTTGTATGGTTAGGGATGAACCGCAACATGCGCTCGCTACTTGTTGCTCGAGCAACTCAAATTCCTATTGATGATATTGATTCAACCGCGACTCTTGCTTTATCTTCTTCTCATTCCGTATAGGCAGCTGATAGAACTACATGAGATTCAAGTACCCAGGGGCCGAAGACTTTATAGGTGTAGTGACTTAGATTCCATGGAGTACCTAATGTAGTCTAGTCAGGGTATAAAAGATAAAGCTAGCTTTAGAAGAGAAACTACAAGTGTGCCTAAACTCTATTAGTCAAAGAAACTAAGCGCGAACAGAAACATCCATGGGCGAGAACTGGAACTGATACTGATAAGACGAATACATGACCAGAGAATGAGCTGGGAGGCGTGACTACCGTGCTCTTATGCTGAAAAGTACCTCTCCCTAAATGCGAGAATTTCAATACAAGCGGCGAAACTACTCAATGAGGCAGCAAGCTTCTGCTCCTCGAATCTTGTATTCGGTTGCTAACCACCTACGCAGCGCAAGGACCTTTTTCTTTAGGGGAGATTGGGGAAATGAGGCAAGGAACAGATCAAGGAAGGACCAGCCAAGAAAGAATTCGATGTTCGATGATAGAATCTTTTGAATTCTTAGCCAAAAGCAAACCTTTTCTTTTGCAGCAAACTTTTCAATTTGTTGGACAGCTGTTGCAAAGCCCTCTTCTCTCAGTCGAGTATTACCAAAGCTTTCTAACTGTAGCTTTGTACCTTGCTCTTCTCTTTTTAGGTAAGGAATAGATGCCGAAAGACGATGTCCCACACGTGCTCTAAATGAACCATACGTTGAGAAGGAGGCTTAGGCTGATAATGTACGCCGAGTAATAACATGGATAGGATGGACGTGGTTCCCACTTCACAAGTAGGCACGGGTGAGTTCCGGGTCTTTGATGGTAGACCGCCTAATCTTGTAGTTAAGGGTGTTCGCTCAACGCTTATTCAATCCATGACGACCATGTCGCCATGTAAAGTGACTTGACGCATCACTGAATGAAATCCGCATGACGTGGAAAGATTAAATTATCTAAAGGAACGCCCTCACAAGATCTAAGGGATTGTGGCCCAATCTTAGGGATCAGTCGTACTGGCAATGAGAGAGGATTCCCGAACTGGTGTAACTAACTTAACACCTCATCTGATGCAACGGGGGGTGCCTGACCCGCAGCGTTCTGGGCGAGACAGCGAAGCGTGTTTCGTAAGTCGGAGCAAGTGAGCCAACGCAAAGCTATCCGAAGGTGAAATCCTGGCCTTCGATGCATTGAAACTCAGGCCCTACTTCTTACCACGACAAGCGTACGGTACGTGATAGCCCATAAAGACCCGGTGAAGTATATGCTGACAAGACGACATTCCATCGAAAGGGAATTTAGACGATAGAGCTCTTCCCCGTCCACTATACCGTTCGCCGGAAATCCGAAATGGACTAACTCGTTTGGATGAAAAATGGGCGAAACGGGTTGCTCGCCCGACCCTAAAAAGATAAATGCTAGCTAGCGATATAAACGGCTTTACCGCAAGGCTGCTTAATTATTTAAATTGAGGAGAAGGGCGGTGGGTGGGAAAAGATAAAGAAGCATGAGAATAGGAATATCCTGGTCCCTACAAATCCAACAAACAGAGGAGGCATACGTAGAAAGAGATCCCGTTTCTATCAAACCAAGAGGTCCAGTCTCTACCAAACCCGGTTTCTGCCGAAGCCACTTGTTTCGAAGCCATCACCCACAGAGGGATAAGGAGACGCAGTCGCTAGGACAGAATAGCCAAGAAGATCCGGTTGAGTTGTTGTGGTACCTCCGACAGACCGACTCGAATCGGTTTCCGATTTGGTTGGTGTTCTGACATCCCGAGTAGAAGTTATGACTCTGAAGCCTGGGTGTCCCGTTGCGCAGTATGTCACAGGTTTTGTGCCCTGTTTAGTGCCTTTTCCACTATCAGGGGCGTGGATTGTTCAGCTAGTGGGAAGGTTTTTCTGCTCTGCTGGTTGCACTCCGCTAGAGTAAGGTGCTGGATCGAAAAAGCAAAGGAAATTTACCTCTCGTAGAAGGTTGTCTCGAGTGGGGAAGCAGTTCCCGCCGAATCGGAAGAAGATGCAAAGACAGGTAAACTAAGCTATTGCGCGCAAATAGCGAAACGCGCGCAGAGAAAAGGCAATAGCGCGATGCAAGGCATTACCGCACTGATAGCTGAGAATGAAGCGATACAACGCACGCTCCTACTGCGCTTACCACCTCACTTTCACAGCCCAGCTCTTAGCGCTAGATAGACTTCTGTTCCTAGTGCGCCAGCAGGGAAGAAGCTTACACAAACGAGCTTTAAAGAAGACGTAGTATACTGATGTTTAGAGGTTTTGTATAGTTTCCTTTCTAAGTCCAACGTCTTAGGCTGGCTGAAAAGGATAGCCAAGTACGGTGGGGTCAGAAGAAATGGCTGAGTTTCTAGTTTATTTTTCAAATCCAGAAGATGGAGCTAACAAGGCTTTTTTTTCATAGGATGAAGTCTCAGTTAAAGCATACATAAGCTAGTGCATAGGATTTCGTTTCGATTCTAGACGATGAAGCTAGGGCTGAATCATATAGGGCAACAAAGGTTGAAATTGATTCAAAATCGGAAGAAGTAGCAAGAAGCCCTGTTTTAAAGCACAGGGCTAGAGAACCCAAGGCAGACGGGAATAGATAAATAAGCAAATTCCATTCCAAATCCGGTGTCAACCCCTAACTGATCGGAGGCCTAACTAGTCCGAAACCAATAGCAAAGCCCGGTGAGTTCCGTTAAGGGTCGAGTAGGGAAGGTTGAAAGAGATTTTTTATCCAGGTAAGTAGGCAAGAGCTCAAACAGAAGCATCAGAGGATACTCCTGATCCTTTATACTTGGAATAGCTTTCTCTTTTTCTCTAGGCTTAGGCTTTGCTTTCACGGGAGCTCTCTCTTCTTTCTTGTTGATGCCATTTTGGCATTCCTCCTGTTCAACTGTGGCTAATCTCTGCGAAGGTTCGCAGGAATATGCTCTTTTCCTTTAGCCTGGCACTTGCCATTTCATCAGCTGCTGTTAGCTCTCCAGGTAGCGACGGAACTTAGGGATTAACTGATTTAGAAGTTTTTCCCAGCTAAAGGCACCGATCTGACTGATTTAGAAAGCTAAAACAGAGAAGGAACACCCGGTTCAATATGGTTTGCTGATACAGAATCCGTTGCTATTGGACTTGGCAAGTAAGCCCAGAAGGAAGAAGTCGTAGCTGCTACCGCTCCGTGGGCTTCTTCGTCTTAGTCTGCTCGAAAGGAAAGCGAGTTCTTCCTTTTCCTTTAATTTAATAAGATAAGGCAATTTCCCCAGGAAGAGAAGGGAATCTACGGAAAGCTACTCTTCAATAGTATATGTCGCAAATCCTATCTTTGGAGTGACCATGAACACACTACTTGAGACCCTTCTTTCGTGAGACAGGTGTGATTCCGCTTTCACTAATAAACAGACCGGACAAGGCATTCTTGCAGTAAGAGTGTTTTCTTCCTTTATTGATTCCTGTCCTTCTCTCAGGGCATTCTCTGCATCAACAATTTCACTTCCTTGCCCTATTCTTTCCCTTCAAAGAGCTCCTTATGTGCATTTCTGCCTGACAGCAAGCATTCCATCTTACAGTAATCCCTTCCTTCTTCTACTTGAAAAATTCCTCCCGAAGACCCTATTGACCGGATTGATTTGTCCACTTCGACTTCTCTCTTTCCTGTCGACTTCTTCGACTATGGATTTCGAGGTACGTCAGTCCGACTTCCCTGTGTTAAGCATATAGCCATTCCTTTCCTAAAGAGGGGATTCGTACTAAGAGCGGTTATTCCGAAAACAGCTTATTCTTTCAAACAGCCGATTCGTGAGCACAGACGATTTGATAACTGAGGATTTCCTTGACTCATTCTAACGGTATAAAAGGGGATCCTCGGTGTCAAACAGACGAACAGTTCGCCGGTCGGGCTTACTTATTCTGTAGGCGGGTTGCCTCCTCTTAGTAGACCCTTTTTGAATCCCCTTATGTTTAGGAAAGGAAAGACGAATAGCTTCAAAGCTTCCTTGGGGTGATAACAGAAGAGAATCTTGGCTACTCACCTCTTAGCTTCCCTTCTTTGAAATCTAGATCTTCTGTTTAGCGAATCTGGAATAAGGAAGCAAGAAAGCAAACAGGAGTGGTGCAGCAGGGGAGGTGCAAGAAGGAGCAAGCAAAAAAGGCAAGCAAGACAGCGAAGGAGTTAGTGCATTGATGCCCAGAATCCGCTTTTTCTGGTATAGAATCAGCTCCTAGTCTTAGTTAGCTCTCCTAGCTGCACATTCATCGTATATAAATAGTAGTGTAAAGTAGAGTAGATTCCACGGTATCCCAGTTGCGTAGAGAAGTTAGAAGAAACTTCTTTCATGATGCTTAGAATTCGATTTCTTAAAAAATTGAGTAGGTGTTCAGTGAAGGGGCGTAGGTTCAAATCCTACTTGGGGAGTAGAGTTTTCAATTTTCTTTTTTCCGGTATACCGCTCCGAGCGTTTATTAAACGTAAGGGTTCGTCGGTCTCTTTTGTGGCAGGTCAACCATTGGGATATTACTCCTCTTGGCCACCCTTTGCATTATCATTTATTGGTGTGGTGGTGCGCCGAACAGGTACATCCAGGCTGCTTATTCAACAAATACGCAGTGCTTGGTGACGATGTAGTCATCGCCG